GGTATTCTATAATTAATTAAAATGAAAGTTTCATAATTACAATAATAGTAATTCGAATCGAATTAATAAGAATTTTCATTCTATAATTAAAAATTGAAAATTATTACAAGATATCTTTATAACAATAGAAACTATATAATAATAACAGGTACAAATAGTAAATTTAATCGAGGTATTCATTCTATGATAACTTTCAACTTTCCCTCTATTTTTGTGCCTTTAGTAGGCCTAGTATTTCCGGCCATGGCAATGGCTTCTTTATTTCTTTATGTTCAAAAAAACAAGATTGTTTAGATCTAATAGGACTAAATCTCATTTTTTTTTTGAACTTAGATAAAAAAATATTTATTTATTTGAGTATGGTATAACATAGGGTTTCGGTTGAACAGAAATCGACCATATAGAAATGAAATAGTTCTTATACATACAGAAAATGATATATGAGTCAATTTATTCTAGCTATTTTCCACTAGAATAAGGATTGGCGGATGTCTGAAATGGAAAGTCTATGTAGTAATATGTCTGCCACTATCCTTAGTAGGGCCATAAAGTGAAGAGACATTTTTCCATCTAACCCGTTTTATGAATTATTCCTAAGGGTTCATATCAAAATAGTGCTAGTTGATGAGAGTTATTTCGGCAACAAAAAAAGTAAAGTCAAATTCATTGGGCTATGCTTTCAATTCCAATAAACTGAAATCAGATCAAGTATGAGTTGGCGATCAGAACATATATGGATAGAACTTATAAAGGGGTCTCGAAAAATAAGTAATTTTTTCTGGGCCATTATCCTTTTTTTAGGTTCATTAGGCTTCTTATTGGTTGGAACTTCCAGTTATCTTGATAAAAATTTGATATCTTTTTTTCCGTCTCAACAAATCATTTTTTTTCCACAAGGGCTCGTAATGTCTTTTTATGGGGTCGCGGGTCTTTTTATTAGCGCCTATTTATGGTGTACAATTTCGTGGAATGTAGGTAGTGGTTATGATCGATTCGATAGAAAAGAAGGAATAGTTTGTATTTTTCGCTGGGGATTTCCTGGAAAAAACCGTCGTGTCTTCCTCCGATTTCTAATAAAAGATATTCAGTCTGTGCGAGTAGAAGTTAAAGAGGGTATTTATGCTCGTCGTGTTCTTTATATGGAAATCCGAGGCCAGGGGGCCATTCCCTTGACGCGTACGGATGAGAATTTTACGCCACGAGAAATTGAACAAAAAGCGGCGGAATTGGCCTATTTTTTGCGTGTCCCAATTGAAGTTTTTTGAGAAATAAAGAATTAATGCTTTATCAACAGTAAAGAAAAAGTAACGAACCCTCTTTGTTCTCTAATATAACTTCACTGAAGTTTCTTCAGAACGTTGATTGATTTGAGTCAAAGCAAAGCAGCGGCGGACGTAACAACCCTAAAACGAAACTCTTTTTGGGGGGTTTTTATGCATATGGAAATACACTCAATTCAGCAACAAAACAAGTAACGAATCGAAATATCGGAATTGATACTTTAGATCCAGATGAATCATATCTTGTTTTGTCAATTTTTTATTTTACCGTATATTTATTATCCTTTTCTTTTTTTGTGCTATTTGATTACCAAACAATTGGGTCGCTTATAACAATACCTATTACTGGATTTTTTATATATAAGTTTTAGTTATTCTTTCGCGCATTCATCGAAAGGCGGTACTTGTTTCGAATTTTACTTTGACCAATTGAGATATATGGAAATAAGGTTTTGTATTATTTCTTTTTTAATTGTATTGCTTCATTTGAATTCGAAGTGGATTTTTATTCTCTATTTTTATTTTTTATATTCAAGGACTAATCTCGGAATCCCCCCAAAACAGTGAATAGACTCCTAGACTCAACGCCTTGCAATAGAACTTATGCTTCATAGAAATAGTAGATTGCATAGAGTCGGCGAATGAGGTAAGTTCATTCACAATTCACAAATAAAAATGGCACAAAAGAAAGCATTTACTCCTCTTATATATCTTGCATCTGTAGTAGTTTTGCCCTGGTGGATTTCTAATAAAAGTCTGGAATCTTGGGTTATTTATTGGTGGAATACTAACCAATTCGAAACTTTTTTGAATGATATTCAAGAAAAGAATATTCTAGAAAAATTTATAGAATTAGAAGAACTAGTCCTCTTGGACGAAATGATCAAGGAATACTCGGAGACACATATACAAAAGCTTCGTATAGGAATGCACAAAGAAACGATCCAATTAATCAAGATATACAACGAGGATTTTATCCATACGATTTTGCATTTATCGACAAATATAATCTCTTTCATTATTCTAAGTGGTTATTCTATTCTGGGTAATGAAGAACTCGTTATTCTTAACTCTTGGGCTCAAGAATTCTTATATAACCTAAGCGATACAATAAAAGCTTTTTCTATTCTTTTATTAACTGATTTATGTATCGGATTTCATTCCCCCCATGGGTGGGAACTAATGATTGGTTCCGTTTACCAAGATTTTGGATTTGTTCATAACGATCAAATTATATCTGGTCTTGTTTCTACCTTTCCAGTTATTCTAGATACAATTTTTAAATATTGGATTTTCCGTTATTTAAATCGGCTATCTCCGTCACTTGTAGTGATTTATCATTCAATGAATGATTGACAAATAATCCACTCAGATTAATCCAATTCGAATCTTTGTTACTTTGGAGTTGTACAGAAAAAGGAATTGCAAATCGTACTTACTCTTTCTATTTCTACTTATCTCGGGGATTCATCCTATATTCTATAAATTATATATTATTTTAGTCAAATTATTCCAGTAAATACCAGAATCGTGGATAGGGAACTATACGTGACCTATCCCAATTTATTGTAGAAATTTTCGGGATCAATGATTGGACCATGCAAACTAGAAATACTTTTTCTTGGATAAAGGAACAGATTACTCGATCCATTTCCGCATCGCTCATGATATATATCATAACTCGTACATCCATTTCAAGCGCGTATCCCATTTTTGCACAGAAGGCTTATGAAAATCCACGAGAAGCGACTGGGCGTATTGTATGCGCCAATTGCCATTTAGCTAATAAGCCCGTGGATATTGAGGTTCCACAAGCGGTACTTCCGGATACTGTATTTGAAGCAGTTGTTCGAATTCCTTATGATATGCAAGTGAAACAAGTTCTTGCTAATGGTAAAAAGGGGGCTTTGAATGTCGGAGCTGTTCTTATTTTACCTGAGGGTTTTGAATTAGCCCCTGCTGATCGTATTTCTCCCGAGATGAAAGAAAAGATAGGCAATTTGTCTTTTCAGAGCTATCGCCCCGATAATAAAAATATTCTTGTGATCGGCCCTGTTCCTGGTCAGAAATATAGTGAAATAACCTTTCCTATTCTTTCACCAGACCCTGCTACTAAGAAAGATGTTCACTTTTTAAAATATCCTATATACGTAGGTGGAAATAGGGGAAGGGGTCAGATTTATCCCGACGGGAGCAAGAGTAACAATACAGTTTATAATGCTACAGCAACCGGTATAGTAAGCAAAATCATACGAAAAGAAAAAGGGGGATACGAAATAACGATAGCGGATACATCGGATGGACGTCAAGTGGTTGATATTATCCCCCCAGGCCCGGAACTTCTTGTTTCCGAAGGTGAATCTATCAAATTTGATCAACCATTGACGAGTAATCCTAATGTAGGCGGATTTGGTCAAGGAGATGCAGAAATAGTCCTTCAAGATCCATTACGCATTCAAGGCCTTTTGGTCTTTTTAGCATCTGTTGTTTTAGCACAAATTTTTTTGGTTCTGAAAAAGAAACAGTTCGAAAAGGTTCAATTGTCCGAAATGAATTTCTAGATTTCGCGGATTTATCAACATAAAGTTTCTAATTATAAAAAGAACCTTAAAATTATTAGGGATTATGTATAATCAAAAAAATGTAATTCGAAATTTTTTTATTCTTTCTTTTTCTACGAGATGCCGCGAAACCCTTGTATTGTGTTCGTAATCATAATATGTAGAATACTTTTTGTTTTTACCTTTTCTGTTTTTTATCCAAATCAAATTTGGATGGTGTGACTATATTATTCTTGCTAGATTAAAATATCATAAAAAACATCAATCGGTTTTTCTTCTAAATAGAAAATAATCAAATGGAACTAGATACAAATAAGTAGGAAATAGAGAAGGGATAAACGCGGGGAACAAACAATTCTAGGAAGGATTATTTGTCTTCTTAGTCTTCGACACAAGAAAAGGAATTTTCAACACCCCTTTCTTGTGTCGAAATCCTAATGATTTTTCATTCCGCTCGTCAAAGATTTCTATTCTTAGTTTTTTTATTGATGTATTAATATTAGAATGTATTAGAACTCTTTTTTCTCTTTTTTTTTTTAAGCTTTACTTAAAATATATAAAATATAGAATCTAACAACAAAGTCCAAGTACGCAAACACAAAAAGATAGTTAGGTTTTATTTATTGAGTAATATAGAACTTCTTCAATGAACTTATAAAAAAAATAGCAAAATGGATGGGATACTAATAAATAGATTAAATAGAATCAAATTCGATTCTTCGGGAAAGTTTTTGCATAATATCTAATCTACGGAAATGCATATTATTTTATCCAGTAAATTCACTGATTCCTTTTTTTTTATAAAAAATTGAAACGTATATTAATGACTTTCTATCAAGGAACAGGCGTTCTGAATCAATTAATTAAGTTCTTTTTTTTTTTCAAAAATATCATTAGCATCAGAAACAAATATGTTTTGTCATTTAGACGAAAAAAATTTGATTAGTATTAATAACTCAACGGGGCCTTTCCTTTCCCCTCGAATCATACAAAGAAGGAGGGGAATCCCGTTGAGTTCTTACGCTTTCGTGTTTACAACTCAAGTCATCCAATTACTACAGGGATGAACCCAATCCAGAATAGGAACCATAAAAGAAAATGCCTATTAAACCGATCACAAGAATACCAGCTACAGTACCTATTAGCCAAAGAGGAATCC